GACAGAAAGACCCTATGAAGCTTTACTGTAACTTGAAATTGAAATTGGACTTTATTCGCGCAGTATAGGTGGGAGGCGTTGATTATAATCTTGTGGGATTATTGGAGCCATCAGTGAGATACCACTCTTGTAATGTTAGATTTCTAACTTTGAATCATTATCTGGTCAAAGGACAGTTTCAGGCGGGCAGTTTGACTGGGGCGGTCGCCTCCCAAATGGTAACGGAGGCGTACAAAGGTTTCCTCTGAACGGGTAGAAATCGTATCTAGAGTGTAAAGGCATAAGGAAGCTTGACTGTGAGACCTACAAGTCGAGCAGGGACGAAAGTCGGTCTTAGTGATCTGACGGTACTGAGTGGAAAGGCCGTCACTCAACGGATAAAAGTTACTCTAGGGATAACAGGCTGATCTCCCCCAAGAGTTCACATCGACGGGGAGGTTTGGCACCTCGATGTCGGCTCATCGCATCCTGGGGCGGTAGTACGTCCCAAGGGTTGGGCTGTTCGCCCATGAAAGCGGTACGCGAGCTGGGTTCAGAACGTCGTGAGACAGTTCGGTCCATATCCGGTGTAGGCGTTAGAATATTGAGAGGAGCCTTCTTTAGTACGAGAGGACCGAGAAGGACATACCTCTGGTGTACCAGTTATCGTGCCAACGGTAAACGCTGGGTAGCTATGTATGGAGTGGATAACCGCTGAAAGCATCTAAGTGGGAAGCCCACCTCAAGATAAGTATTCTCATCACGTAAGTGAGTAAGGTCACGGTAAGACTAACCGTTTGATAGGCATTAAGTGTAAGTACAGTAATGTATGTGCTGAGATGTCCTAATAGACCGAGGACTTGAATTTTTATAATCTTTAAGATATGTCAAATATCTTAAAGATTTTTTGCTTTGGTGTTTTTAGTGTACTGAGCGGAACCACGCTGATCCATCTCGAACTCAGTTGTGAAACGTTATAAATCGACGACAATACTTGGGGGGGGACCCCCTGGGAAGATAGTTCAATGCCAAAGTTTTAAACAATAATAATATTACTAGGATAATTCTCTACCAATTCTTTTAGAGAACTTTTTACTCAATGTAAAAAAATTATTCTTAAAAAATATTTTAAGTTTTATATATAATATTAAGTATAATACTAGTCATTAATATTATTTTCTGTACTTAAATTTTTAACATTTCTAGAGGACTATCAGTTATGGATACTCGTTTACTAGTAATTGCTGCGCCTGTTTTAGTTGCAGCATCATGGGCTTTATTTAATATTGGTCGTTTAGCAATTCAACAAATTCAACGTTTATCACGTTAAAAAATCATTACAAGGCTAAAAAAATTAAAAATAGTCTTGTAATTAAAAATTTTAAATTTTTTTAATTTACGTAAATCTAATTTCTTATTTGATTTTTAAGATGGAAGATGAACAAATGTAGACAAATTAGATTGTATTTTGTACAATAAAATTAAATTAAAAAACTATTTGAAATAAACATAAAAGAATCATGGCTGTACCTAAAAAACGGACATCAAAAGCAAAAAAGAATAGTCGTAAAGCTAATTGGAAAAGAAAAGCGGCTAAATCAGCACAAAAATCTTTATCTTTAGCGAAATCAATTTTACGCGGTAAAACTACAAGTTTTGTATACCGTCTTTACGTAGATGAATAAATTTAAAATTTTCTTAGTATAAATTCAAACATATATTAAGAAAATTTTAATATTAACTTAACTTAACTTGTATTTAAAATTTCTATAATATCTATAGATATATACATACCAATAAAATTATTGGCGGATGTGGCGAAATTGGTAGACGCGCTAGATTTAGGTCCTAGTAACTTTTGTTTTGAGAGTTCGAGTCTCTCCATCCGCATTTTAAAACTTCTTTACTTAACTTCTCGGATATTTGTTATATGGTTCTTCCATTTACTCTACAACAATTACGTATTTTTAAAGCTATTGCTTCTGAAAAAAGTTTTACCCAAGCTGCTGAAATTTTATTTGTTTCACAGCCTTCTTTAAGTAAACAAATTAAAACTTTAGAAAACCGTTTAGGTATTCTTTTGTTAAATCGAACTGGTAATAAAATATTTTTAACTGAGGCTGGAATTGTTTTTCTTCAATATGCTGAACGAATACTCGCATTATGTGAAGAAAGTTGTCGGGCTTTAAATGATTTAAAAGACGGAGAACGTGGAAATTTAAAAGTTGGCGCGAGTCAAACTATTGGTGCATATTTAATGCCACGCGTGTTAACTTTATTTGCGCAAAGTTATCCACAAATTAATTTAAATATTGATATTGATTCAACACGAATTATTGCAAAAAAAGTTGCTGATCGAATTATTGATATTGCTATTGTAGGTGGAGATATTCCTACGGGTTTGAAAAAAAACTTAGAGATTGAAGATTTCGTAGAAGACGAGTTAATTTTAATAATTCCAAAATCACATCCATTTGCAAGAAAAAAAAAGAAGAAAATTAGTAAAGAAGATCTTTACCATTTAAATTTTATAACATTAAATTCAAATTCTACTATCCATAAATTTATTGATAATATTTTAATTCAAAATAATATCCAAACTAAACAATTTAATATAATTATGGAATTAAATTCTATTGAAGCAATAAAAACAGCAGTAAGTTTAGGATTAGGAGCTGCTTTTGTGTCCTCATCCTCAATAGAAAAAGAAATTGAATTAAAAACTGTTGAAATCATCACGATTGAGAATATCAAAATAACCCGAACATTATCTATTATTACAAATACAGATTCACACCGATCTAAAGCTTTTGACTTTTTTTATAATGAATTATGGTTACTTAAAAACCTATAAAATTATCTAGTTCTAAATTAAGTTGACGTAAAAGAATTTTATTTTGTAATATTACCATATAAAAACAGAAAATCTTCTAAATTATGAAATACGCAATTGTAGAAATTAGTGGAAGACAATTTTGGATTGAAACAGGAAAATATTACGATTTAAATCGTATCCCAACAGAACTAGGGAAAGAAATTACTTTAAATAGAGTTTTACTTGTTAATAATGACGGAGAACTTTTAATAGGAAAACCGTATTTAGACAGTGTAAAAGTCAAAGGTAAAATTTTAGAGCATTTACGTAGTCGTAAGACTATTGTTTATAAAATGCGTCCTAAGAAAAAAACTCGTAAGAAACAAGGTCATCGACAAGATTTAACCCGTGTTCTTATTGAAGAAATAAATATTAATTAATAATTAGGGACTAGATAAATATGGCGCATAAAAAAGGTGCAGGTAGTACAAAAAATGGTCGTGATTCAAATGCAAACCGTTTAGGTGTTAAACGATTTGGAGGTGAAAAAGTAAAAGCTGGTAATATTTTAATCCGTCAACGAGGAATGAAATTTAAACCCGGTTCGAATGTTGGCTATGGTAAAGATTTTACTTTATTTGCATTAGTTGATGGAACTGTAAAATTTGATTATAAAGATGCTCAACATAAACGTGTAAATATTATTACTTCGTAGAACTTTATAAATTTTTCAAAATGCTAAAATGCTAAAAAATCCATTTATAAAAGATTCAGCTACAAACCAATATCAAACATTAATTAATCAAATTAATGCACTTGAAAACAATTTAAAAACATTAACTGATACAGAACTAAGAAATAAAACTTTTCAATTAAAAAAACAATATAAAGAAGAAAAAGATTTAAATTCCTTAATTGCTGAATCATTTGCAATTACACGAGAGGCAAGCTTTCGAACATTAGGTCTTCGTCACTTTGATGTCCAATTAATTGGTGGCTTAGTTTTGAATAGTGGAAAAATTAGTGAAATGCGAACTGGTGAAGGAAAAACATTAGTTGCAACTTTACCAGCTTATTTAAACGCTTTAACAGATAAAGGTGTCCATATTGTTACTGTAAATGATTATTTAGCAAGTCGTGACCAAATTTCAATGGGACAAATTTATAGATTCTTAGGATTAGACACCGGTTTAATTCAAGAAGATATGAACTTTCGAGAACGACAAGAGAATTACAAAGCCGATATTACTTATGTGACAAATAATGAAGTAGCTTTTGATTACCTTCGTGATAATATGGCTTCTAATTTAAACCAGGTTGTTTTACCGCCGTTTAATTACTGTATTGTTGATGAAGTCGACTCAATATTTATTGACGAAGCACAAGTTCCATTAATTATTTCACAAGCTGTTGAAACTTGTATTGATAAATATATTGTTGCTGCTGAAGTTGCAGAATATTTAGAAGTTAATGTTCATTTTAAGGTTGATGAAAAGAATAGAAATATTATCTTAACGGAACAAGGGACAGCTCAAATTGAAAAAATTTTGCAAGTTGAAGATTTATATAATCCTAATGACCCTTGGATTCCTTATATTTTAAGTGCTGTTAAAGCAACTGCTTTATTCTTCCGAAATGTACATTATATTGTTCAAAATAATCAAATTGTTATTGTTGATGAATTTACAGGTCGAATTATGCCTGATAGAAGATGGAACGAAGGCTTGCATCAAGCTGTTGAAGCAAAAGAAGGTGTTCCAATTAGACAAAATACAGAAACCGCAGCATCAATAACTTATCAAAATTTTTTCTTATTATATCCTAAATTGTCAGGTATGACTGGCACAGCTAAGACATCTGAGGTAGAATTTGAAAAAATTTATAATTTACCTGTAGAGGAAATCCCCACAGCCCGCCCAAACCTACGTAAAGATTTACCTGATTTTGTTTATAAAGATAGTTTAATAAAATGGACTGCTATTGCTAAAGAATGTAAAGCTATAGCTAAAACAAAACAGCCTATTTTAATAGGAACAACCACTGTTGAAAATTCTGAAATGTTGGGTGATTTGTTGAAAGAATATCAATTGTCATATCGTTTATTAAACGCGAAACCAGAAAATGTAAAGCGAGAATCTGAAATTGTTGCACAAGCTGGAGAAATTGGTAGCATTACAATTGCGACAAATATGGCAGGTCGTGGAACAGATATCATTTTAGGTGGAAATGTTACATTCAAAGTTCGAAAACAACTTTATAATATTTTAGTTTCGTATAAAAGCCAAAGTAAATTAAGAAAATTAAATACTAGTTTCCCTTTAATAAAAGATATTAACTTTACTTCACAAAAATTTTTAAGCGTTCTAAATTCGTTACTCAATGATTCTAAATTTTTAAGTTTATCATCAACGGGAATTTTAAAATTTTTAAATGAAATCGATCAAATTCGAATTCCTAAAATTCCTTATCAATGTTCAATTAAATTTTTACTTAATGAGCTAGCAAAATTTGAGAAAAAAAATCAAACAATTGACAATAAGATTGTTAAGAATTTAGGTGGACTCTATATTATTGGTACTGAACGAAATAACTCTCGCCGAATAGATAATCAATTACGTGGAAGATGTGGTCGCCAAGGTGACCCAGGAACTTCAAGATTTTTCTTAAGTTTAGAAGATTCTTTATTTAGAAATTTTGGAAGCTCAAAACTTCAAGGTTTTATGCAAAACCAACTTTTAGATGATTTACCACTGGAATCAAATCTATTAACGAAAAGTTTAGATGCAGCTCAAAAACGAGTGGAAGAAAGAGATTATGACGGACGAAAATACTTATTTGATTACGATGATATCCTAAATAAACAACGTAATATTGTCTATTATGAACGAAGAAAACTTTTAGAAAGTCAATCTCTTCGTGAAACAATTTTAGCTTATGGTGAACAGGTAATAAAAGATATTATAAATTTATTAAAAGATCCAAAATTTAACAAAAATAGTTCTTTAATTGAAGAACTGTTTAAAACAAGATTAGTAAGTTTAAATTATGATTTAAATAATTTAGATTCGTTTGAATTAAAAACTTATTTATTCCAAGAATTCTGGTTATCTTATGAAGCAAAAGTCTTAGAATTTGAAATATGTCAAATTGGTTTAATTAGATCTTTTGAACGAACAATTATTCTATACTATACAGATATTGCCTGGAAAGAACATTTACAAAAAATTGCATTGTTACGTGATGCTGTAGGTTGGAGAAGTTATGGGCAACGAAATCCATTATTTGAGTTTAAAGAAGAAGCATATAATTTATTCCAAAATCGTAATATAACAATAAGACACTTATTAATTCGTGATTTTTTACATTCCTTTATTTTATAAAGGATTAATTCATTGATATTAAAAATAAAATAAATATATTTATGACAAAACGCACTCTATCAAACAAAACCCGTTCATCTGTTTTAAAAGTATCAGGCTTTCGTGCCCGTATGGCGACTGCTCAAGGAAGAAAAATAATACGAAATCGTAGAAAAAAAGGTCGTAAAAAACTAGCAATTCCACGTTAATTAAACAATTTATTAGAGTTAATCAATTTTGGTGACTCTAATAATAAACAATTTTTTATGTAAAATTAATATAATAGTAATTTATGAAATAGAATTTTGATAGAATAATTTTATGAAATTTACCGATGAATTAACGCTTTTATTAAAAGCTAGGTATCCTATAATTTATATTAATACAATTGAAGAAGATCGCGTAGAATATATTATCCGTAAATATATTAAAACAAGTTTAAATAGAAGTATTTATAGTTGGGATTTTATTGATGGCTATACAAATAATCCTAATAATGAGGGATTTGCAAAGCGAAATCCTGTTCAAGCACTTGAACTTGTTGAAAGATTGACAGCCCAAACACCTGCATTATTTTTATTAAAAGACTTTAATCGATTTTTAACAGATGTTTCCATTTCAAGAAAATTAAAAAATATAAGTCGGATTTTAAAACTTCAGCCAAAAACAATTATTATTATTGGTTCAGATTTAAATATTCCAAAGGAGTTGTATGATTTAATTACAGTTTTACAGTTCCAGTTACCTATTGAGAGTGAAATTAATTATGAGTTAAAACGTTTAATTGACTCATTGAATATTGAAATTGAACCCCAAGTTCTAGAAAGTTTAACAAGAGCATGCCAGGGTTTATCACTTGAACGTATTAGACGTGTTTTATCTAAAATTATAGCAACCTATAAAACAATTGATGAAAATAGTATAAATCTTTTATTAAATGAAAAAAAACAAATTATCAGCCAGACAGAAATTTTAGAATATTGGTCTGCAAATGAAACAATTTCTAAACTAGGTGGTGTCGATAACTTAAAAAGTTGGCTAAAGAAACGTAAAACTTCCTTTGGTATTCAAGCATCAAATTATGGTTTACCTACACCTCGTGGTTTATTACTTGTCGGCATTCAAGGAACTGGAAAGTCTTTAACTGCTAAAGCAATTGCAACCGAATGGCAATTACCCTTATTAAAATTAGATGTGGGAAAACTTTTTGGCGGAATTGTTGGTGAATCAGAATCTCGTCTTCGACAAATGATTGAAGTTGCAGAAACAATATCACCTTGTATCTTATGGATTGATGAAATTGATAAAGCCTTTAGTAATAATACTAATACAGGCGATAGTGGAACA